AGATCATATTCGTAAAGCAAAAACATAGACGCACTCCTATGAACTTGGAAAATATACCGGATTGGTCGATTCGAATTGAAGTTGTCAAGTCACCCATAACCGTTTAGTCAAAACAAGAATTCATTTTGAATTTTGACCAAACCGTCTAGTTTCCTTTGTTTATTGCGGGGCATATATACTTTCAAGGTTGATCGACTGACTTGACTCGGATCCTATTTCCAGTCTACTTCCCGTCTACTTCATTTTTTTATTTTCTTTAATTGATTTAGTTAGTATAACTCTAACTATTACGCTTAGACAAATTCTCTTGTTTTCACCTAGGATTCTTGCTAAAGAAAGCGACTTCCAAATAAAAAAAGAAGAATTCTATTTGATTTTTTGTTTAAGAATTTCTAACTTCGTATTATTTGAAATTTTTTTTTATAAAAATTATAGATTTCTATTTTTTTTTTCGTTTTTATCGGGAATTTTTTTTGTCGTTTTTTTTTCTTAGTGATTTATAATATAACATCAAATAGAAGATAATGGGTCGGTATTTCAATCTCAGGATTTCGAATATCTTAATCTTAGTGTTGGTATATTCCGTTTATTAGAATCTGGTTGGATTTTTCTCTTGATTGAATACAGAAAAAGAAGACCATTGCCTTTTTGTTGTGCTTCGCTAGGTGTAGGTAAGGTATATGAAGAAAAGGCTTCTTTAAAATTGTTGACAATGAAACTTACCAAAGAGATTTGTTTTTCAACAAACTTTGGTTTGTACACAAATCCATCAGGTTATTCCCTAGATCTATGTGAATTACTCTTGGAGTTTTTCACCGGGCTCGTGTCATGATTTTTACTTCTTAAATTCATTAGACAAGGAGTATCAATAACTTAAACTTTACCCCTTGATTGGGCGTAGGAAATTTGATATAGAATTTCCCTCCGAAGATTAATCACGAAAGGTTTATTTGTTTATCCACGACTGGATAAGTATTGATTCGATCCCTTCAAATGCGTTTTTCTTTCAGTTCTATTCTTCTTTAAATTCAAATGATTCCCGTGAGTGATTTTCACGGAATCATTTGGTTTGGATGAACCCACCGGTCAGTTACAAGCAACAAACAAGAATGAAGAAATGCAAATTATACAATTTTGTATTTCCAATTTTCATTTTATTTTATAGGGCTATACGGACTCGAACCGTAGACCTTCTCGGTAAAACAGATCAAACTTATTATTATCAAAATGATCTGAACTGTTTCAAAGACCCAACATGCATTTTTTTTGCATTGGGCTCTTTCATTAACTGATAGAAATATCAGCCAATCCGCCATATTTTTTCTTAACAGAAAAATAAGATAAGGAGATGGCTCCACGTGCCCTGAGTCATTATTTGGGATTCTGATCCAGGAGCACTACCAAAGTGTTTCAAGGGTGGGATTATCTTGACGTAGGTCTGCCTCTGGCCTAGATCATTTTTAGTTAAATGAAGTCTCTATCGTTCGGCTTAAAAAATAAAATATGAAACTTCATACACCTTAAAGTTCATAGGACGAAAAGAGAGTTTTTGAGGGCCTTGTACTCATTATGCCTAGCATTGAATGTACTGGTATTCACCTTATCAATATCTCAAATCAATGATGGGGTCTGTTTGGTACCTAAAAGGGGCACCCAAATCAGACCAAACCTTTTGTCAGGCTATTGTTCCCTCAAAGTTATGGAGTAAGACATCGATTTCTCAATAAGATCCAATTTTTGGATTGTATGACGGACTCCCCTGAAAACCATTGGCGCGCGTGTAAACGAGGTGCTCTACCAACTGAGCTATAGCCCTTACTTAATGCTTGTAATGCATATTTTATCATGTATATAATTTCTTGTCAAGATGAATATTCTATAATCCAACATCCTGAAGTTTTGAGTGGTCTTGCTTAGATTAGTATTGCTTAGAAGTAAATTAGTATTGCTTAGAAGTAATATGATATTTATAATCCATCGACGGGATGGGTCCCATTTGGTTGTCTTTGGGATGAGAAATGACCTACTTAACTCAGCGGTTAGAGTATCGCTTTCATACGGCGGGAGTCATTGGTTCAAATCCAATAGTAGGTAGAACTTATTAGATACCGGAGTCAATGGTATCTAATAAGTTTTTTTGCCCCATTTCTTTCTATTTTTTTTTTTTGAATTGCGTTGGATCGAAATTGGATTCTGCTTGATTGGATTCGCTCGACAGAATTCAATCAAAATAGGGTTTCGAAACAGAACTTTTTTTATTTTAATTATTCGAACGCCACAACCGGTTATGAAATCGCATTGACAGCCTCGACTCTTGTCCTAGCTCGCCGGAGAGCTAGATTTGCCTCAATTATTTGTCTCTTTCCTTCCGCTTTTATCAAATTAGCTTCTGCTATTTCAAGAGTTTGCAGAGCTTCTTTTGGATCAATATCACTCCCCTTTTCCGCATCGTTTACTAAAACAGTGATCTCATTATTGCCTATTCTAGCAAAACCACCCA